AAAGGAAACTCAATGGAATTCATAACCCTTTCAATCCTTTTTTCCCTTTTCTTTTTATTGTCTGAATATTCAGGAGCTAAGACCATTCCAATGCCCCCTTTCGCCATGCATAAACTAAACCAACAATTAAGATAAGTACGAAAATGAAAGCTTCTATAAATACGGATACACCCAATACATCGAAACTCATTGCCCATGGATAAAGAAAAACCGTTTCAACATCAAAAACAACAAAAACTAGAGCAAACATGTAATAACGGATTCGAAATTGTAACCAAGCGTTGCCCATTGGTTCTATACCCGATTCATAACTGGAGAGTTTCTCCGGTCCTTTCCTAAGCGGGGCTAAAATCCCGGAAATGAAAAATGCCAAAATAGGAATAACACTTGATATTAGTAGAAATGTCCAAAAAATATCATATTCGTAAAGCAAAAACATACACACACTCCTATGAACATGGAAAATAGACCGGATTGATCGATTCAAATTGAAGTTGTAAAGTCATCCAGAACTGTTTAGTCAAAACAAGAATTTCTTTTCCCCAAATGGGGGGAATGGGGATATCTCATTTCAAGGTTTATTGACTGACTTGACTGGGATCCTGTTTCCAGTCTACTTCCAGTTTACTGTATTTTTTTTATTTCAATTTTCTTTAATTACTTTAGTTAGTATAACTCTATATGTTACGCTTAGACAAATTCTCTTGTTTTCACCTAGGATTCCGGCTAAAGAAAGCGACTTCGAAATATTCCAAATAAGAAATAAAATAGAATTATTATTTTGTGTTTAAGAATTTCAAACTTATTATTTGGGTTTTTGAATAAAAAGAGGTCTTTTTGTCGTTTTTTTCTTAATGGTTTAAAATGAAATAAATATTCAAATGGAAGAGAATCGATAGGTATTTCCGTCTCAGGATTTCGAATATCTTAATCTTAGTGTGTGTATATTCCGTTTATTAGAATCTGGGTGGGATTTTCTCTTGATTGAATAGAGAAAAAGAAGACCATTCCCCCTTTTATTTTGTTTATTTTGTTGTGCTTCGCTAGGTCTAGGTAAGGTGTACGAAGAAAAAGCTTATTTTAGTTGACATTGTTGACACTGAAACTGGATTCGTTTTTCAACAAACTTTAGCTTGTCCCCGTGAATAACTCTTTTGAGTTTTTTGCCGGACGCATGTCTTTTACTTCTTAAATTCATTAAGGTTAGCTATACCAAAGAAAAGGAGGATAACTAATTTAACCCCTTGATTGTGGTGGACAGGGAAATTCATATGGAATTTCCCTCCGAAGATTAATGGCGAAAGGTTGGTTTGTTTATCCACGATTGGATAGGGATAGATTCCATCCCTTGAGATATGTTTTTATTTGAGTTTTCTCTTCTGTTTAAAACGATTCCTGCGAGTGAGTTTTTAGGGAGAATGTTCTTTCGACAAACCAACTGGTTAGTTACAAGTACCAAAAAAGAATGAAGATTTGAAATAAAAAATTGTATAATTTGCATTTCTTCATTCTTTTTTTTTTCTATTTAATATTTATAGGGCTATACGGACTCGAACCGTAGACCTTCTCGGTAAAACAGATCAAACTTATTTTTATCAAAATGATCTGAACTGTTTCAAAAACCCAACATGCATTTTTTTGCATTGGGCTCTTTCATTAACTGATAGAAATATCAGCCAATCCACCATATTTTTTTCTTGACAGAAAAATAAGATAAGAAGATGGCTCCATGTGCTCTGATTCATTATTTGGGATTCTGGTCCAGGAGCACTACCAAAGTGTTTCAAGGGTGGGATTATCTTGACGTAGGTCTGCCTCTGGGCTAGATCATTTTAAGTTAAATGAAGTCTCTATCGTTCGTTTTAAAATGAAAATCAAATATGAAACTCCATACACCTTAAAGTTCATAGGACGAAAAGAGATTTTTTGAGGACCTTATACTCATTATGCCTAGCATTGAATGCACTGCTATTCACCTTATCAATATCTCAAATCAATGAATGATAGGGCCTATTTGCCACCTAAAATAAAAGGGCACAAAAATCGGACCGAATCATTTGTCAGGCTATTGTTCTCTCAAAGTTATGGAGTAAGACATCGATTTCGTAATAAAATCAATTTATTTGAGTGTATGATGTATTCCCCTGAAAAGCATTGGCGCATGTGTAAACGAGGTGCTCTACCAACTGAGCTATAGCCCTTAGTACTTTTGATGCGTATTTTACCATGTATATAATTTCTTGTCAAGACGAATATTCTATGATCCAACATCCGAAAATTTTGAGTGGTATTGCTTGGATTTGTATTGCTTAATTATTGCTTATAAGGAATATGATATTTATAATCCATCGATGGGATGGGTTTCGTTTGGTTATCTTTGGGATGATAAATTACCTACTTAACTCAGTGGTTAGAGTGTTGCTTTCATACGGCGGGAGTCATTGGTTCAAATCCAATAGTAGGTAGGACTTATTAGATACCGGAGTCCCAGGTATCTAATAAGTTTTTTGCCCTACTCTCTTTTCTTTTTATTGATTTTGTATTCTTATTGATTTCTATTTCATTTTTGAAATGTGTTATAGAAAAATTGGACTCTGTCAAGTGAATCCAATCAAGCAGAATCCAATCGAAATAGGGTTTAGAAACCGAGCTTCTTTTGATTATTATTATTCGAACGCACCAACTGCTTATGAAATCGCATTGACAGCCTCTACTCTTGTCCTAGCTCGTCGGAGAGCTAGATTTGCCTCAATTATTTGTCTCTTTCCTTCAGCTTTTCTAAAATTAGCTTCTGCTATTTCAAGAGTTTTCTGAGCTTCCTGCGGATCAATATCACTACCCTTTTCCGCATCATTTACTAAAACAGTGATTTCATTATTGCCTATTCTAGCAAAACCACCCATCAGAGCCATCGGTAACCATTGGTCCTTAAGGCGTATTCTCAAAATCCCTATATCTACAGCTGTAGCAATAGGGGCATGATTTGGTAATACACCAATTTGACCGCTATTCGTAGATAAAATGATTTCTTTCACTTCTGAATCCCAAACAATTCGATTAGGGGTCAGTACACAAAGATTTAAGGTCATTTCTTCAAATTGCTCTCCATTTCTAAGTTCATAGCCTTCGCGGTAGCTTCATCAATATTACCTACCAAATAAAAGGCCTGTTCAGGAAGACCATCCAATTCTCCCGAAAGGATCAATTGAAACCCTCTAATGGTTTCTGCTAGACCAACATATTTCCCAGGAGAACCGGTAAATACTTCGGCTACAAAAAAGGGTTGTGATAAGAAACGCTCAATTTTTCGCGCTCTTGCTACGGTTAAACGATCCTCTTCGGATAATTCGTCCAACCCCAGGATCGCTATAATGTCCTGAAGCTCTTTATAACGTTGTAAGGTTTCCTTAACTCTTTGTGCAGTTTCATAATGTTCCTCACCAACGATCCGAGGTTGAAGCATGGTTGAAGTTGAGTCTAAAGGATCTACTGCTGGATAGATGCCTTTGGCAGCCAATCCTCTTGATAGTACGGTAGTAGCATCTAAATGTGCAAATGTCGTAGCAGGAGCGGGATCGGTCAAATCGTCTGCAGGTACATAAACTGCTTGAATAGAGGTGATCGACCCTTCTTTGGTAGAAGTAATTCTTTCTTGTAAAGAGCCCATTTCGGTACTCAGGGTGGGTTGATAACCGACCGCGGAAGGCATTCTACCCAATAAGGCCGATACCTCGGATCCTGCTTGGACGAAGCGGAAGATATTGTCGATAAATAGAAGTACGTCTTGTTCATTAACATCTCGGAAATATTCCGCCATCGTTAGGGCAGTCAACCCGACCCTCATACGAGCTCCCGGCGGTTCGTTCATCTGACCGTAAACCAGGGCCACTTTTGATTCTGCAATATTTTCTTCGTTAATAACTCCCGATTCTTTCATTTCCATGTAAAGATCATTTCCTTCACGAGTGCGCTCACCCACTCCGCCAAATACGGATACACCCCCATGGGCTTTGGCAATATTGTTAATCAATTCCATAATGAGTACCGTTTTCCCAACCCCAGCCCCACCAAATAGTCCGATTTTTCCCCCACGGCGATACGGGGCTAAAAGATCTACTACCTTAATTCCTGTTTCAAAAATAGATAATTTTGTATCCAATTGGATAAAGGCAGGCGCAGATCGATGAATAGGAAATGTTGTACGAGTATCTACAGGACCCAAATTATCAACAGGCTCTCCAAGTACGTTGAAAATGCGTCCCAGAGTTGCTCCACCGACGGGAACACTTAGAGGAGCTCCTGTATCAATCACTTCCATTCCTCTCATCAGACCATCTGTAGCACTCATAGCTACAGCTCGAACTCGATTATTTCCTAATAATTGCTGTACCTCACAAGTCACATTAATTGGTGGACCAAAAGTATCTCGACCTTTAACTACCAGAGCGTTATAAATATTAGGCATCTTGCCCGGCGGAAAGGCTACATCTAGTACCGGGCCGATGATTTGGATGATACGCCCCAGGTTTTTTTTTTCAATCGTGGAAACCCCAGACCCAGAAGTAGTAGGATTAATTCTCATAATATCTCATAATAATAAAAAAAATGTCGAAATTTGTGAAAATTATCAAATTCAAAATAAACGTCCGATAGTACACCGATCAGTTAATTAATTCAATAGGAAATGGGAGTTAGCACTGGATTTCGTTGGTGCCATCCAATCGAATACACTTCAATTGTTTACTTATTCAAATTCAATGAGTGAAGTTGCAAGCCCAACCGAGCTATTTTGAAATTTTCAAGTGGATGAGATTTTGAGAAAGTTTTTCATTTGTCTATCATTATAGACAATCCTATTTAGATTCTAAAAAAAATATTCTATGGAATTTGGATCCGAATTCTATTTACATTACGATTCATTTTTTCTATCTTATTGGCTCTTCTTTTTTTTATTTCAGCATATTAATTTACGCCTATAGCCTATATCTTTTCGTTTTTTA